TTTTTTATTTATATTGAAAATTTATTGCAAATGGTTTAGGAATTAAAATAATTAATAAATTAATTATAATTATATTATTATTATATTAAAAATTTAATATATTAATATATATATATATATATAAATTATAAATTAATTAATATAAATTATTTTATTATAATATAATTTATTAAATTTTAAAAATTTATATAGCCACTTTATATTTACAATGAATATTATAAAAAAAAAGGAAAATAGAATATTAAAAATTTATTAATTTATATTAAATATTTTATTATAAAAAAAAAAAAAAAAAATTCTATGTTAAAAAATTAACTAATAAATAAATTTTTTATGGTTTAATAATTTTATTATAAATTTATTTTACATATAAATTTTAGTGTTAATTATTGTTTATTTAAATAGTAAATAATTTTTATAGTAGTAATTAATTTTAAAAATTTAAGAAATTAAGATTTAGTAATATAAAAATTAATAACTAATTTTGTGCCAGCAGTTGCGGTTATACAAAGATTGATTTAAAATTTTTTAGTAATTAATAAGTAATTATAATCATTTAATAATATAAAAATTAAATTATTAAGTGAAATTTTAATTTGATAAAAAATTATTTTTAAATTATGATTTAATAAATTTAATAAAAAACTAGGATTAGATACCCTATTATTAAAATTTAAAATTATTACACTAAAATAGTAGGTAATTTTTTATTGAAACTTAAATAATTTGGCGGTATTTTAGTTCATTTAGAGGAATCTGTTTAATAATTGATAATCCACGAATAAATTTACTTAATTTAAAATTTTGTATATCGTTGTTAAAAAAATATTTTTTAATAAAAATAATATTTAAAAATTTAAAATTAAAATTAAATCAGATCAAGATGCAGATTATAATTAAGAATATAATGGATTACAATAAATTTATTTAATTGGATTTTAATATGAAATAGTTAAATGAAATTGGATTTAAATGTAATTTTATTTAATTTAATAAGATGATTAAATATTAAAATATGTACATATTGCCCGTCGCTTTCATTTATAAATTGAAATAAGTCGTAACAAAGTAGAGGTACTGGAAAGTGTTTCTAGAAAGATCAAATTAGAGCTTGAATAAGTATTTCATTTACATTGAAAAGATATTAAAAATTATAATTAATTTGAGGGGGAAAAATTAATAATTATAATTATAATAAAAGAAATTTTAATATTAAAAATATATGGGGGTTAAAGTATTTTTAATAGAAAAAATTTTAAATTTTATAGTTTAATAGTATTGTAAAAGAAATTTGAAATATTAATGAAAATAAAATTAATAAAAAGTAAATTTTATTTATTGTATCTTGTGTATCAGAGTTTATTAAAAAAAAAATTTATATATTAAAATTCTCGAATTTAAAAGAGTTAATTAATTAAAAAATTTATTGTTATATAAATATTTTAAATAATTAATTAGAAATGAAATGTTAATCGTTTTTAAATATATCTAGTTTTTTTAGAAAAAAATTTAATTTTTAATTAAATTAAAGAAATTTATTATTTAAATAAATAAATTTTTTTAATTTAATTTAATATTTTAAGGGATAAGCTTTAAATTAAATTTTTATAATAATAATAAATAAATTGAAACTTTTATAATTTATATTGTTAATAAATTTTATTTTATTATAAATAATTTCATAAAATTCAAAATTTAATAAAAATTTAATTTTTTATAAAAAAATATTTTATAATAATAATTAATTAGTTATAATGATAAAATTAGTATATAAATTATATTAAAAGTAATTAAAATATTAAATTTAAATTTATGTTTAATTATTTTAAAGGAACTCGACAAAATTATATATATATATATATATATATATATTTATGTTCACCTGTTTATCAAAAACATGTCTTTTTGAATTTAATTTAAAGTCTAATCTGCCCACTGATATAAATTGAAGGGCTGCAGTATATTGACTGTACAAAGGTAGCATAATCATTAGTCTCTTAATTGGTGACTTGTATGAAGGATTGGATGAAATATAAATTGTCTCTAATGTATTTAGTTGAATTTAATTTTTTAATTAAAAAGTTAAAATGTATTAAAAAGACGAGAAGACCCTATAGAGTTTTATATATTTTTTATTTAAAATTATAAATTTAATGATATATTTTAATTAATGATTATATTTTATTGGGGTGATAGAAAAATTTATTTAACTTTTTTTTAAAATTTACATAAATAAGTGATTTTTTGATCCAATATTATTGATTATAAGAAAAAATTACCTTAGGGATAACAGCGTAATTTTTTTTTTTAGTACAAATAAAAAAAAAAGTTTGCGACCTCGATGTTGGATTAAGATAAAATTTAAATGCAAAAGTTTAAAATTTTGATCTGTTCGATCATTAAAATCTTACATGATCTGAGTTCAAACCGGTGTAAGCCAGGTTGGTTTCTATCTTTTAAAAATTTTTAATATTTTAGTACGAAAGGATCAAATATTATAATTAAATTAATTTTATTGAATATTATTAAATTATAATAAATTTATAACTATTTTGGCAGAAAAGTGTGATGATTTTAGAATTCATTAATATATAATTTATTATATATATAGTAATGATAATAATTGATTTAATAATGGTTTTAGTAGGTTTATTAATTTTAATTTTAGGTATTTTAATTGGTGTTGCTTTTTTAGTCTTATTAGAGCGAAAAGTATTAGGTTATATTCAAATTCGTAAAGGTCCTAATAAAGTTGGTTTTATAGGAATTTTACAACCTTTTTCTGATGCTATTAAATTATTTACTAAAGAAACTACTTATCCAAATTTTTCTAATTATTATTGTTATTATTTTTCTCCAGTAGTTAGATTTATTTTATCTTTATTTATTTGAATATTAATTCCTTATTATTTTAATATAATTAGATTTAATTTAGGTATTTTATTTTTTTTATGTTGTACTAGAATAGGGGTTTATACAGTTATAATTGCTGGCTGATCTTCTAATTCAAATTATGCGTTATTAGGTGGGTTGCGAGCTGTTGCTCAAACTATCTCTTATGAAGTTAGAATAGCTTTAATTTTAATATCTAGAATTATTATAATTATGGATTTTAATTTAATAATATTTTATTTTTATCAAAAAATAGTTTGGATAATGTTTTTTATAATTCCTTTATCTTTAAGATGAATTTCTTCAATATTAGCTGAAACTAATCGCACTCCTTTTGATTTTGCTGAAGGTGAAAGAGAGTTAGTTTCAGGATTTAATATTGAATATAGAAGAGGAGGATTTGCATTAATTTTTTTAGCTGAGTATTCTAGAATTTTATTTATAAGATTTTTATTTGTAATTATTTATATGGGGGGTTATGATTTAAGATTAATTTTTTATTTAAAATTAAGATTAATATCTTTTTTTTTTATTTGAGTTCGTGGCACTTTACCTCGATATCGTTATGATAAGTTAATATATTTAGCTTGAAAAAGTTATTTACCTATTTCATTAAATTTTTTATTATTTTTTTTAGGGTTTAAAATTTTTTTTTAATAGATTATTTTTAGTATAATTTAAATTAATAGAATAAAATTCTTTCTTAAGTTTTCAAAACAAATGCTTTATACAAGCTCATTAATTAATATATATATATATATATATATATATAATTATAATAAGGAATAATTAATTAAAATTAAAAATTAATTTATCTCAATATTTTCTTAATAATGGGTTAATAATAAAATATCTAAAATATAAGATTGTTAAAATTTGTCCTGTAATAATATAAGGAATTTCAACTGGTCGAGCTCCAATTCATGTTAATAAAACAATTATAATAATAAAAATTCAAAATAATATTTGATTTAGAGGATAAAATTGTAATCCTTGTATTTTTTTATTAAATGTTAAAGGTAAGATAATTAAAATTAAAATTGATATTACTAAAGCAATTACACCCCCTAATTTATTAGGAATTGATCGTAAAATAGCATAAGCAAATAGAAAATATCATTCAGGTTGAATATGAATAGGTGTTACTAATGGGTTAGCGGGGATAAAGTTATCAGGATCTCCTAATAAATATGGGTTGATTAAAGTTAATATTGTTAATAAAAAAATTATAATAATAAATCCAATTAAATCTTTATAAGTAAAAAATGGGTGAAAAGGAATTTTATCTAAATTACTATTTATTCCTAAAGGATTATTTGATCCTGTTTGATGTAAAAATAATAAGTGAATTATAGTTAATATTAGAATAATAAATGGAAATAAAAAATGAAATGTATAAAATCGAGTTAAAGTAGCATTATCAACTGCAAATCCCCCTCAAATTCAATTAACTAATATATTACCTAAATAAGGAATTGCTGATAGTAAATTAGTAATTACTGTTGCTCCTCAAAAAGATATTTGACCTCAAGGTAGAACATAACCTATAAATGCTGTTGCTATTAATAGGAATAAAATAATAACTCCTATAAATCATGTTATTTTTAAATTAAATGATTCATAATAAATTCCTCGTCCAATATGAATGTAAATACAAATAAAAAAAAAAGATGCTCCATTTGCATGGAGTGTTCGAATTAATCATCCATAATTTACATTTCGACAAATATAGTTTACTCTATAAAATGCTATATCAATGTTAGCGGTATAATATATTGTTAAGAATAATCCTGTTAAAATTTGGGTTATTAAACATAATGCAAGTAAAGATCCAAAATTTCATCATATTGAAATATTAGAGGGAGAAGGTAAATCAACTAATGATCTGTTAATAATTTTTAAAATTGGGTGAGTTTTTCGGATTGGTTTAAATATATTTAACATTATAATTATTAATAATTAAAGGTTCGTAAAGGTCCATAAAAAATATTAGTAATTTTTACAACTGCAATTAAAGTAATAAATAAATAAATAATTAATATAAATATTAATATTGAAGATTGATTATTATAAAGTTTATTTATATTAATTTTATTTTCATTATTAAATCAAAATATTTCAAAAAAATTATTTATTTCTGAATTATTAATTAAATTTATTCAATTTAAATTTTTAATAAATAAAGTTTGAATTAAAAATAAAAATAAAATAAATATAAAAAATAAAATTTTTATATTATTTGAAAAAATAAATAATTCGTTAGAGGCAATTCTTGATACATAAATAAATAATACTAATAATCCTCCTAAGAAAGTTAAAAATAAAATATAAGAAAATCAATATGTTTTAATTATTATTCCTGATAATATACAAATTAATAAAGTTTGAATTAAAATTATTAATCCTATTGATAAAGGATGATTTAAAAAATATATTATTAATGAAAATATAATTATAATTATAGAAATAGTTAATTTTATCATTCAAAAAATAGTTTATATTAAAATAATAATTTTGGGGATTATAGATAAAGGAATTCCTTTTTTTTTGAGTTTTTAAAGAAAAATTCTTAATTTTGATTTACAAGACCAATGTTTTAAATTAAACTATAAAAACAAATATTTAATGATAATTATGAATATATGAATTATTTTTATTATTATATTTTTTATTGGGAATTTAATTTTTATTTCAAAAAATAAACATTTATTAATTATTTTATTAAGATTAGAGTTTATAGTTTTAAGAATTTTTTTTTTTTTATTAATATATTTAATAATAATTAATTATGATATATATATATTAATAGTATTTTTAGTATTTTCTGTATGTGAAGGTTCTTTAGGGTTATCAATTTTAGTTTCTATAATTCGAACTCATGGTAATGATTATTTTCAAAGATTTAATTTATTATAAAATATGATAAAGTTTTTATTTTATATAATTTTTATAATTCCTTTATGTTTTATAGTTGATATATTTTGAATGGTTCAAATTTTATTATTATTATTAATATTTTTATTTATAAATTCTTCATTAATATTATTAAATAATAATTTAAGTTATATTTTATGTTATGATTTTATTTCTTTTGGTTTAATTTTATTAAGAATTTGAATTTGTTTATTAATAATTATATCTAGTGAAAATTTATTTAAAATTAATTATTATATTAATTTTTTTTTAGTTAATATTATAATATTATTAATTTTATTATTTTTAACTTTTAGAGTTATAAATTTATTTTTATTTTATTTATTTTTTGAAGGTAGATTAATTCCTACTTTATTATTAATTATTGGTTGAGGGTATCAACCTGAACGTATTCAAGCTGGAATATATTTAATATTTTACACTTTATTTGCTTCTTTACCTTTATTAATAGGTTTATTTTATATATATGTTGAAATACATAGAATAATAATTTATTTTTTAAAATTTTTTAATATAAATTTTATTATATTATATATTTGTATAATTTTAGCTTTTTTAATTAAAATACCTATATATTTCGTTCATATATGGCTTCCTAAAGCTCATGTTGAAGCTCCTGTTTCAGGATCTATAATTTTAGCGGGTATTATATTAAAATTAGGTGGTTATGGTTTATTACGGGTTTTAATTTTTTTACAAGAAATTAATTTGAAATTAAATTATATTTGATTAATTATTAGATTATTAGGGGGATTTTATATTAGATTAAAATGTTTTTGCCAGGTTGATATTAAATCTTTAATTGCATATTCTTCTGTTTCTCATATAAGAATTGTAATTGGAGGTATTATAATTATAAATTATTGAGGTTATTTTGGTTCTTATATTATAATAATTGGTCATGGATTATGTTCTTCGGGAATGTTTTGTCTTGCTAATATTAATTATGAACGTTTACATAGTCGTAGATTATTTATTAATAAAGGTATAATAAATTTTATACCTTCTATAAGAATATGATGATTTTTAATAATATCTTCAAATATATCAGCTCCCCCCTCATTAAATTTATTAGGTGAGATTAGATTAATTAATAGATTAGTTAGTTGATCTTGATTATCTATAATTATATTAATATTAATTTCTTTTTTTAGTGCTGGTTATAGATTATATTTATATTCTTATACTCAACATGGAAAGTTTTATCAAGGTATTTATAGATTTTATAGAGGTGTATCTCGAGAATATTTATTATTATTATTACATTGATTACCTTTAAACATAATAATTTTAAAGGTTGAATATTTTATAATTTAATTTAAATAATTTAATAAAAATATTGATTTGTGGAATCAAAAATATGAATTAATTTCATTTTAAGTTATTAATAAAAAAAATATTTGTTTTTTAATATTTATGTTTTTATTTTTTTTTAGAGTAATAAGTTTTATTTTTATAATATATATAATTATAAATAATTTAGTTATTTTTTTTGAGTGAGAATTAATTTCTTTTAATTCTATTAGAATTGTTATATCTATTTTATTTGATTGAATATCTTTATTATTTATAATATTTGTTTTAATAATTTCTTCTGTTGTTATTTATTATAGAAAGAGTTATATATTATCTGATTTAAATTTAGTGCGCTTTATTATTTTAGTTTTATTATTTGTATTTTCAATAATTTTATTAATTATTAGTCCTAATATTATTAGAATTTTATTAGGTTGAGATGGTTTAGGTTTAGTATCCTATTGTTTAGTGATTTATTATCAAAATTTAAAATCTTATAATGCTGGAATATTAACTGCCTTATCTAATCGAATTGGGGATGTATTAATTTTAATGGTTATTTCTTGAATAATAAATTATGGAAGATGAAATTATATTTTTTATTTAAATTTTATAAAGAATGATCTAATTATAAGATTAATTGGTGTAATAATTATTTTAGCAGCTATAACTAAAAGAGCTCAAATTCCTTTTAGATCTTGATTACCTGCAGCAATAGCTGCCCCTACTCCAGTTTCAGCTTTAGTACATTCTTCAACTTTAGTTACTGCAGGGGTTTATTTATTAATTCGTTTTAATTTATTAATTTTAAATACTTTTTTTATTAAAATTTTATTATTATTAGGTATATTAACTATATTTATAGCTGGAGTTTCTGCTAATTATGAATTTGATTTAAAAAAAATTATTGCTTTATCTACTTTAAGTCAGTTAGGTTTAATAATAAGAATTTTAAGAATAGGATTTCCTGATTTAGCTTTTTTTCATTTATTAAGTCATGCAATATTTAAAGCTTTATTATTTATATGTGCTGGAGTAATTATTCACATGATAAATGATATTCAAGATATTCGTTATATAGGGGGGGTTAGTATATATCTTCCTATAACTTCTTTATGTTTAAATATTTCTAATATAGCTTTATGTGGAATTCCTTTTTTAGCAGGATTTTATTCAAAAGATTTAATTTTAGAGATAGTTAGTTTTAGAAATTTAAATTTATTTGTTTTTTTTTTTTATTATATTTCTACTGGTTTAACTATATTTTATACTATTCGTTTATTAATATATATAATAATTAATGATTATAATTTATTAAGAATTTATAATTTATATGATGAAGATTATGTAATATTAAAGAGAATAATAGTATTATTATTTATAAGAATTATTAGAGGTAGATTGTTAAGATGAATAATTTTTTATTATCCTTATATAATTTATTTACCTTTTAATTTAAAAATAATAGTTATTTATGTTAGATTATTAGGAGGAATTATTGGATTTATAATTAGAAATATAAGTATTTATAGAATTAATAAATTAATTATAACTTATGATTTAAGAAATTTTTTATGTTTAATGTGATTTATACCAAGATTATCTACTTATGGGGTTAGATATTATTTTTTAAATTTTGGTCAAAATTTATTAAAAATTATTGATATAGGTTGAAGAGAAATATATAGTGGTCAAGGGTTTATTATTATTTTAAAAAAATATTCTATTTTTTATAATATATTTCAAATAAATAATTTAAAAATTTATTTATTTAGATTTATTATGTGAATAATTATTATTACGTATATATTAATTATTAATATTTATTTAAATAGCTTATAAATTAGAGTATAATATTGAAGATATTAAGGAGATTAAATAAATCTTTAAATATTTATAAAAATTAATTTATTTTATTTTTACAATGAAAATGTAAAGTTTTATTTAAACTATATAAATTATAGAAATATTAATGGAATTTAACCACTAAAAATTAAGTTAGCAGCTTAATTTTATTCTTTATATTTCTTTAATTGGAATAAAAAATTCAATTTTATCATTAACAGTGATATACCTCTATTTGGTTTCAATTAATAAATAAGGAGTATAAATTACTCTAAGTTTTAAGTCGAAATTAAATGCAAATTTTGCTTCTTATTTTAAGATAAATTGAAATTTCAATATTTTTTGATTGCAAATCAAATGTTTTTTTTATAAACTATAATCCTATGTAATAAAATTTAATTTGTTCAATTTAATATGTTTTGATTTCATTCATGATATAAACCTAATAATAAAATACAAATAAAAAAAAATCTAATTTTTATTCATGTTAATAAATTAACTATTTTAAATGTTAAAATAATTGGGAAAATTAAAGCGATTTCAACATCAAAAATAAGAAAAATTACAGTAATTAAAAAAAAATGTAAGGAAAAAGGAATTCGTGCTATTGATTTTGGGTCAAATCCACATTCAAATGGTGAACATTTTTCTCGGTCTATAAATGATTTTTTTGATAAGGTAATTGATAATAATATTAAAATATTAGAAATAATTAAAGTTAAAAATAAAATATTTATTATTAAAATAATTATTTATATTAAAAAAAATTAAACTTTTTGATTGGAAGTCAAATATACTAAATATATTATATAAATAATTAATTATTAATTTCCTCATCAGTAAATTGAAATATAAAGGAATAATCAAACAACATCTACAAAATGTCAATATCAAGCTGCTGCTTCAAATCCAAAGTGGTGATTTATCGAGAAATGTTTATTTAATTGTCGAATAAAACATACCGTTAAAAAAATAGTTCCAATAATTACGTGAAGTCCATGAAATCCTGTTGCTATAAAAAATGTAGCTCCATAAATACTATCAGCAATAGAAAAAGGAGCTTCTAAATATTCATAAGCTTGTAAAATAGAAAAATAAACTCCCAATAAAATAGTTATAAATAATCTTTGAATGGCCTGAGTATGGTTGTTTTCTATAATAGCATGATGGGCTCAAGTAACAGTAATTCCTGAACTAATTAAAATAATTGTATTTAATAAAGGAATTTGGAATGGATTAAATGGATAAATTCTTATAGGAGGTCATATAACCCCAATTTCAATATTAGGGGATAAACTTCTATGAAAAAAAGCTCAAAAAAAAGAAATAAAAAAGAAAATTTCAGATACAATAAATAAAATTATCCCTCACCGGAGTCCTTTTGTTACTAAAATTGTATGTTTTCCTTGGAATGTTCCTTCTCGGGAAATATCTCGCCATCACTGGAATATAGTTAAAATTGTAATAATATAACCTAAAATTAATAAATTTATATTAAAATTATGGAATCATTTTATTATCCCAGTTACTAAAGTTATAACTCCAATAGCCCCAGTTAAAGGTCATGGACTATAATCAACTAAATGGTAAGGATGATAGTTAAAATTATTTTTCATTTAAATTTAATTTACTTCTCTAGAATATAAAGTTCTTAAAATAGCAATAACATAAGATTGAATAATTGCAACTGCTGATTCTAAAATTAATAATATAATTTGAATAAAAATTAATATAAAAATAAATAAATACGATAAATTAGGCCCTGTTCTTCTTAATAAAGTTATTAGTAAATGTCCTGCAATTATATTAGCAGTTAATCGAACAGCTAAAGTTCCAGGACGAATAATATTTCTAATAGTTTCAATTAAAACTATAAAAGGCATTAAAATACCAGGAGTTCCTTGAGGAATTATATGAATAAATATATGTTGGTAATTATTAATTCATCCGTATAATATAAATCTTAATCATAAAGGTAAGGAAATAGATAAAGTTAAAGTTAAATGGCTTGTTCTAGTGAAAATATAAGGAAATAATCCTAAAAAATTATTAAATAATACGAATGAAAATATTGAAATAAAAATAAATGTCGATCCTTTAAAATAATTATTTTTTAATAATGTTTTAAATTCATTATGTAATTTATTTAAGATAAAATTTCAAACTATAAAGTGACGATTAGGAATTATTCAAAATGAATAAGGTAAGAATATTAAACCTAAAATAGTTCTAATTCAATTAATAGATAAATTAAATAAATTAGTAGAGGGATCAAAAATTGAAAATAAATTTCTTATCATTTTCAAGAAAAATTATTTTTTAAAAAATTTTTTTTATTTTTTAAAAAAAAAAAATTAGGAGAATAAATATAATAATTTAAAATATTAAAAATAATAAAAATACAAATAAAAAAAAAAAGTGATATAATTCAATTAATTGGTATTATTTGTGGAATAAAAGAATATTACTGATGTAATAATTTAAATTTGACATATTTATGTTATAAATTAACTAATTCTTTATTATTTCATTAGAAGTAATTGCTAATTTACTATAAAATGGTTTAAGAGACCAGTACTTGCTTTCAGTCATCTAATGAAGAATAATTATTAATTCAATTAATAAAATTTTTAATTGAAATTCTTTCAATTACAATAGGTATAAAACTATGATTTGCTCCACAAATTTCAGAACATTGCCCATAAAAAATTCCAGGCCGATTAATAAAGAAATTTGTTTGATTTAATCGGCCTGGATTAGCATCAACTTTTACCCCTAAAGATGGGATAGTTCATGAATGAATAACATCTGTAGCAGTTACTATAATTCGAATTTGATTATTCATAGGTAAAATAATTCGATTATCAACATCTAATAATCGAAAATTATTATTTGATAATTCATTAGATGGAATTATGTATGAATCAAATTCAATATTATGAAAATCTGAATATTCATATCTTCAATATCATTGGTGTCCAATTGATTTTAAAGTAATTAATGGGTTATTAAGTTCATCTAATAAATAAAGTAATCGTAAAGATGGTAAAGCAATAAAAATTAATGTAATAGCAGGTAAAATAGTTCAAATTATTTCAATTAATTGACCTTCTAATAAAAATCGATTAATATATTTGTTAAAAAATAAATTTAATATTAAATATCCAACTAAAATAGTAATTATAATTAAAATAATTAAAGTATGATCATGGAAAAAAATAATTTGTTCTATTAATGGAGAGGCTCCGTTTTGTAAATTTAAATTAGATCAAGTTGCCATTTCTAAAAAAAGGATATCCTTTATAAATGGGGTTTAAATCCATTACATATAATCTGCCATATTAGAAATTTCTTAAAATTGGTAATTCATTATATGAATGTTCAGCTGGGGGTAAATTTTGATATCATTCAATGGATGAAGATATATTTAAAGGAAATAAAGTAATTCGTTGGTAAATTATTGACTCTCAAATAATAATTAAAATTATTATAATAGCTAGAAGTGAAATATATGATCCTAATGATGAAATTAAATTTCAAGAAATATAAGAATCTGGATAATCTGAATATCGTCGAGGTATTCCTGCTAACCCTAAAAAATGTTGGGGGAAAAAAGTTAAATTAACCCCTAAAAATATAATAAAAAATTGAATTTTAAGTAAATAAGGATTTAAATTTAACCCTAAAAATAATGGATATCAATGAATAAATCCACCTATAATAGCAAATACAGCTCCTATAGAAAGAACATAATGAAAATGTGCTACTACATAGTAAGTGTCATGTAAAGTAATATCAATTGATGAATTTGCTAAAATTACTCCTGTCAGCCCCCCTACGGTAAATAAAAAAACAAATCCTAATCTTCATAAAATTGAAGGGTTATAGTTAATTTGAGTTCCATGAAGTGTAGCTAATCATCTAAAAATTTTAATACCAGTAGGTACAGCAATAATTATTGTTGCTGATGTAAAATAAGCCCGTGTATCAATATCTATTCCAATTGTAAATATATGATGAGCTCAAACAATAAATCCTAATAAACCAATTGCTATTATAGCATAAATTATTCCTAAACAACCAAATGTTTCTTTTTTAGTTCTTTCTTGGGAAATAATATGTGAAATTATTCCAAATCCAGGCAAAATAAGAATATAAACTTCTGGATGACCAAAAAATCAAAATAAATGTTGATATAAAATAGGATCTCCCCCTCCAGCAGGATCAAAAAATGATGTATTTAAATTTCGGTCTGTTAATAATATAGTAATTGCTCCTGCTAATACAGGTAAAGATAATAATAATAAAAATGCTGTAATTCCTACAGCTCAAATGAATAATGGTATTTGATCAAATGATATATTATTGATTCGCATATTAATAATTGTAGTAATAAAATTAATTGCCCCTAAAATAGATGAAATTCCCGCTAAATGTAAAGAAAAAATAGCTAAATCAACTGATCTTCCTCTATGAGCAATATTTGAAGACAGTGGAGGGTACACTGTTCATCCTGTTCCAGCTCCATTTTCCACAATACTACTAGAAATTAATAGTATTAAAGAAGGGGGTAAGAGCCAAAATCTTATATTGTTTATTCGAGGGAAAGCTATATCAGGTGCCCCTAATATTAAAGGAACTAATCAATTACCAAATCCTCCAATTATAATAGGTATAACTATAAAAAAAATTATAATAAATGCATGGGCTGTAACAATTGTATTATAAATTTGATCATCTCCAATTAATGATCCTGGATTTCCTAATTCTGCTCGAATTAATAAACTTAGTGAAGTTCCCACTATTCCTGCTCAGATTCCAAAGATGAAATATAATGTTCCAATATCTTTATGATTTGTAGAGTAAAGTCATTTTCGCTAAATAAAATGGCTGAGATTTAAAGCGATAAATTGTAAATTTATTAACGAGAAATGTTCTCTTTTATTAAAATTTTATTTTAGTCTTATATTCAATAATGATATAAAATTGCAAATTTTAAGGGGTAAATATTTTACTAAGGCTTAAAGAATATTTCTTTATAAATAATTTTGAAAATTATTAGTTTATTTAACTTAAAACCTTTTTACATGTATAAAAAAGTTCTAAAAATTATTCCTGTAATAGAAATAAATGAAAATAAATTAATAAATATTATGAAATTATTTTTTAAATAAATTTTAAATCATTTTATTTTAAAATAATTAAATATAAAAGAAGAATAAATAATTCGAATATAAAAATAAATAGTAATTAATCTTCTTATTAATATAATAAATGTTATTAAGTAAAATTTATTTATTATTAAAAAATTAATAATAATTCATTTAGGGAGAAATCCAATAAAAGGTGGAAGACCACCTAATGATAAAAAATTAATTAATAAATTTATTTTAATTATAAAATTAATATTATTAATAAATAATTGATTAATAAAAAATATATTTAAAATATAAAATAAAAAAAATATGATTCTAATTAAAAATGAATATATTAAAAAATAAAAAATTCATAAGTTTTCTCTAATTATAATTGAAAAAATTATTCAACCTAAATTATTAATTGAAGAAAATGCTATTAGTTTTCGCAATGAAGTTTGATTTATTCCCCCAATAGCTCCAATTATAACGTTTAAAATAATAATAAAATATGAAAAATTTAAATTTAAATAATAAGAAAATAAAATTAAAGGTGTAATTTTTTGTCAAGTTATTAAAATAAAATTGTTAAATCACGATAAACCTTCAGAAATATTTGGGAATCAAAAATGGAATGGAGCTGAACCTATTTTTATTAATAATGAAGAATTTATTATAATTGAAATAAAATTATTTATTTCAAAATTTTTTATTAAAATTATTTTAATTAAAATAGAAAATAAAAAATTTATTGATGCAATAGATTGAATTAAAAAATATTTTAAAGATGCTTCTGATGATAGAAGATTATTAGAGTTAGAGATTAAGGGGATGAATCTCAGTAAATTAATTTCTAACCCAATTCAACAACCAAATCAAGAATTGGATGAAATTGAAATCATAGTTCTAAAAAATAAAATAAATATAAAAAATATTTTGTTTGAATTTAATAAAAAATAAATTTAAAATAATTACTTATTGTAATTTGGGAAATTATTTAATTTCTATAAAAAATTATATTTTAGTGTATGATGCACGGTAATTTTTGATATTATTAGGTATAGTTTAACTCTATAAAATATAAATAATAAAGGTAGAAGATCTACTTAATTTACTCTATCAGAATAATCCTTTAATCAGGCACTTTATTATTTAAAATTTTAAAAAAAAGGATTTCCTTTATATTTGAGGTATGAGCCCAAAAGCTTATTTTAGCTTATTTTTAA